GTCGTCCCCTATTGGGATGTACTATTAAACCAAAATTGGGATTATCCGCAAAAAACTACGGTAGAGCGGTTTATGAATGTCTACGGGGTGGACTTGATTTTACTAAGGATGATGAAAACGTAAATTCACAACCATTTATGCGTTGGAGAGATCGTTTCTTATTTTGTGCCGAAGCACTTTTTAAAGCGCAAGCCGAAACGGGTGAAATTAAAGGACATTACTTGAATGCAACTGCGGGTACATGTGAAGAAATGATGAAAAGAGCGATATTTGCCAGAGAATTGGGAGTTCCTATCGTAATGCATGACTACTTAACTGGGGGGTTCACCGCAAATACTAGCCTGGCTCAGTATTGCCGCGACAATGGTCTACTTCTTCACATCCATCGCGCAATGCATGCAGTTATTGATAGACAGAAAAATCATGGTATGCATTTTCGTGTACTAGCTAAAGCATTACGTATGTCTGGTGGAGATCATATTCACGCTGGTACCGTAGTGGGTAAACTGGAAGGGGAACGTGAGATGACTTTGGGTTTTGTTGATTTGTTACGTGATGATTTTATTGAAAAAGATCGAAGTCGTGGTATTTTTTTCACTCAAGACTGGGTCTCTATGCCAGGTGTTCTGCCCGTGGCTTCAGGGGGTATTCATGTTTGGCATATGCCTGCCCTAACCGAAATCTTTGGGGATGATTCCGTACTACAATTCGGTGGAGGAACTTTAGGGCACCCTTGGGGAAATGCACCCGGTGCAGTAGCTAATCGGGTGGCTTTAGAAGCATGTGTACAAGCTCGTAATGAGGGACGTGATCTTGCTCGTGAAGGTAATGATATTATTCGTGAAGCTACCAAATGGAGTCCTGAGCTAGCCGCTGCTTGTGAAGTATGGAAAGAGATCACATTCGATTTCGACCCAGTGGATAAGCTAGATATACAAAAAGAGACAAAATAAGCGCGTATAATTTAGCAATTCCTGTTTGTTCTCCTAATTGATTGCAATGAAACTTGGCCCAATCTTTCTTTTCTTGAGGAAAAGATTGGGCCAAATAAAAAGAAAGAAGAAACATCTTATACTAATCCTATACTATGAACTATGAGGTTCTTTGTGTATTTGCATATATCTTTTCTATGTACATGTACAAACCTTACAATATACAAAATATAAACATAAGAAGAGAAGATCGAAAGAAGACTAAACAACTTATCTATTCTATATATTTCTTGTTGGAGCCATAGGCTGAATTATGGATCCTTGGGATTGGATTGGTGGATCATTTTATATTCCTTAGTTTCAGTCCATAGATCAAGCCAAGGGAAAGGATCCCTTCTACCCCTATCCTGTATATTGTCTTTTTCGTTCCCTGTTGTAATAGAAACTCATTTTCTTATTTAACTATATGACTCGAGATTCTACGAGACGAGAATTCCTTTTTAATTTATGGTTAATTTATGGGAAGAAACAACTATGTATCTTTTTGATGAGAATTGAAAGTTTTACATGAGAGAAACCTGTCTTTATATATCTTTTTCTGAGGAAAAGATTCTATCATAATCACTATCATTATAATGATTTTTTCTTCATCGAATGACTATTCATCTCTTAGTATTAGGTTTTCATAAAATAGGGGGCAGAAAGAATCTATGGAAAAATGTTGGTTCAATTCGATGTTGTCTAACAATAAGTTAGAACATAGGTGTGGACTAAGTAAATCAATGGATAGTCTTGATGCTCTTGGACATACCAGTGGAAGTGAAGAAACTATTCTAAATGATGTGGAGAAAAAGATTAATAGTTGGCACAGTTATAGTTTCAGTAATATTAATTATCTAAATTATTTATTTGATAGCAGGAATATTTGGAGTTTGATCTCTGATCATACTTTTTTAGTTATAAATAGTAATGGTGACACTTATTCTGTATATTTTGATATTGAAAATCAGATTTTTGATATTGAAAATGCTAGTTCTTTTTTGAGTGAACTAGAGATTCTTTTTCCTAGTTATTTGAATAGTGGATCTAATAGTAGTAATTACTACTATTATTATTCCATGTATGATACTCAATCTAATTGGAATAATCACATTAATAGTTGCATTGATAGTTATCTTCGTTTTGAAATCAGTCTTAAAAGTGACATTTACAGTGGTATCGACAGTTACATTTCTAGTTTCATTTGTACGGAAAGTATAAGTAGTATTGAAAGTGTAAATTCTAGTATCAAAACTAGTAGCAGTTATTTAAATAGAAGAGAAATATCTAATGATTTCGATATAAATACAAAATACAAACAGTTATGGGTTCAATGTGATAATTGTTATGGATTAAATTATAAAAAATTTTTTAGTTCAAAAATGAATATTTGTGAACACTGCGGATATCATTTGAAAATGAGTAGTTCAGATAGAATTGAACTCTTTATTGATCCTGGCACTTGGGAGCCTATGGATGAAGATATGGTCTCTATGGACCCCATTGAATTTCATTCAGAGGAGGAACCTTATATAGATCGGATCTCTTTTTATCAAATAAAAACGGGTTTAACTGAAGCTGTTCAAACGGGCGTAGGTCAACTAAATAGTATTCCCATAGCAATTGCAGTTATGGATTTTCAGTTTATGGGAGGTAGTATGGGATCCGCAGTAGGTGAGAAAATCACCCGTTTGATTGAGTATGCTACTAATCGATCTCTACCTGTCATTATTGTGTGTGCTTCTGGAGGAGCACGCATGCAAGAAGGGAGTTTGAGCTTGATGCAAATGGCTAAAATATCTTCTGCTTCATATGATTATCAATCAAAGAAAAAGTTATTCTATGTATCAATCCTTACATCTCCTACAACTGGCGGAGTTACAGCAAGTTTTGGTATGTTGGGAGATATCATTATTGCTGAACCTAATGCCTACATTGCTTTTGCGGGTAAACGAGTAATTGAACAAACATTGAAAAAGACAGTACCCGACGGTTCACAAGCGGCTGAGTATTTATTCCATAAGGGCTTATTCGACCCAATTGTACCACGTAATCCTTTAAAAGGTGTTCTTAATGAGTTATTTCAGCTACATGGTTTCCTTCCCTTCAATCAAGATAAAAAAAAAAAATATTCTCAAAAAGATTGAAATTCTTCATTTTAAAATTTTAAAATGGAAGTATAGCACTAGCTTCAGTTATTTTTATTTGTAGCGAATAAGCATTTAGTTCATTATAAAAAACTAAGAAGATGGTGTTTTCTTTGGGGACATCAGTTATAAGTGTAGTAAGAGTCAGAAGTTTTGGATAATGACTTTTTGCCCCGAATCCTTTTTTTCTTTTACCTCTCTTCCTGATTAGGAATAAGCATCCCTCTATCGACAAGATAAAAAAGGATTTCTTTCTCCTTCCGAGAAATCCGGGAAATAAAAATAAAATTCTCCGTCCTTTTGACATATTCATATATAGAACAACGAAAAATAGATAAAAAAAGATATCGAAAAAATGAAAAGAAAATATGAAATAAAAAGAAAGAAGAAAAAGAAATCTAAAATAAAGAAAATAGAAATATTCAAATAACAAATAATAAGAATATAGAAGTTCTTTCTATTTAGCGAAAACCCCCCGTTTTTCACTAGGAATCCCTGTTTGTTGGATAAGATTGGTTAAAGTCGGGAACTCATAAGAAACTGTTTTCTATCTTTCCTTTCAAAAACATCTTTTTTGTTTTGAAAGGAAAGATAGAAAGACGATGAAGATAAAGATGGGAGAAGAAGAATCCAATTTCTGAAAGCGGATTCTCATACATATTCGTGTATAAATAGGAATAGGTACACTTCATTTAGTTCTACATTCGTTTTTTAATATGAAATACTTCATATTAAGATTCTATTAATATTCTTTCTAATAGATAGACTTATCATAAGATATCTTTATAATTATAATAGATACAAATATGAAATCGAGGTACCCATTCTATGATAGATTTGAACTTTCCCTCTATTTTTGTTCCTTTAGTGGGCCTAGTCTTTCCGGCAATCGCAATGGCTTCTTTATCTCTTTATGTCCAAAGAAATAAGATTGTCTAAATATGATGGGACCAAATCTCATCAATTTCTTTCAACACTGGATCATCATACAGATACTCTTCTTTTAATTTCATATGGTAGGATATATGTGATATGTGGCCTTTCCGAAAACAAATGGAAGAGTTGTTTTGTTATGTATGCCGATGCATAATATACGCATTAATGCGTGTATATGCGATTATAGCTTAATCAATTGAATGATTAAATTCAAAATGATCATCAGCAAATCTTTTTTGAAAAATATTTGAAATAGAAACTCAATGTATCTAACCAATTCTTCCTAAAGGTTCCCGTTGGAATGCTGCTAGTTGATGAAAGTTACTTCGGGATCAAGCAATAAAAATCGAGTCAAATCCATTTGGGTTATTCTCTCAATTCCAATCGAATGCAACTGGATCTAGTATAGTATGAACTGGCGATCAGAACATATATGGATAGAACTTATAACGGGGTCTCGAAAAACAAGTAATTTTTGCTGGGCCTGTATCCTTTTTTTAGGTTCACTAGGATTCTTAGTGGTTGGAACTTCCAGTTATCTTGGTAAAAATCTGATATCCGTATTTCCGTCTCAGCAAATTATTTTTTTACCACAAGGGATCGTGATGTCTTTCTATGGAATCGCAGGTCTATTCATTAGTTCTTATTTGTGGTGCACAATTTCATGGAATGTAGGTAGTGGTTATGACCGATTTGATAGAAAAGAAGGGATAATGTCCCTTTTTCGTTGGGGATTTCCTGGAAGAAATCGTCGCATCTTCTTTCGTTTCTTTCTGAAAGATATCCAATCAATCAGAATGGAGGTGAAAGAGGGTCTTTTTCCTCGTCGTGTCCTTTATATGGAAATCAGGGGCCAAGGAGCCATTCCTTTGACCCGTACTGATGAGAATTTGACTCCACGAGAAATTGAACAAAAAGCTGCCGAATTGGCCTATTTCTTGCACGTACCCATTGAAGTATTTTGAAATGAATTGAAGAAGAAATCTCAGCATGAGAGAAGGAACTTACTACATCTCAAAAGCAGGGGGACGTATATGGCCTATTAAAATAGAATATAACTAATCAAATAAAATATATTAAGGAGAATAGAGAGAATAGAAACTATTTGTACACAAAAACTCTTTTGTATACGCATACACATGGCGTCCAGCTTCACTCTTTAGACTAGTAAAAAAGTATAATAAGTATAGATTCATCAAATATCCTAACATGTATTTTTTTTTCATTCGAAAAGGGCCCTTCTTCTATGTTCTATTATAGATTATTCTAGATCCAAAGACTGAATTCTTACACAAAAACAAAAATAGGAAAAGAACCATAGGTTCGATACCTTGTTCTTGTTAGAGTTATAGGTTATATAATTCGTGCTTCATATAAATCTCAGATAGAATCGACGAATGAAAGGGTTTATTAACAATTCACATCACGGATACAGAATGAAAAAAAAGAAAGCATTGGCTTCCCTCCCATATCTTGTGTCTATACTCTTTTTGCCCTGGTGGGTTTCTCTCTCATTTAAGAAATGTCTAGAAACTTGGGTTCTTAATTGGTGGAATACCAGGCAATCCGAAATCCTTTTTAATGATATTAAAGATAAAAATCTTCTAGAAAAATTTATGGAATTAGAAGAACTATTCCTGTTGGACGAGATGATAAAGGAGTACTCGGAGACACATATGCAAAGGCTTCGTATAGGAATGCACAAGGAAACAATACAATTGGTCCAAAGACACAATGAATCTCATTTCCATATCATTTTGCATTTCTCTACAAATCTAATCTGTTTCGCTATTCTAAGTGGTTATTTTTTTCTGGGCAATGAAGAACTTTTCATTCTAAATTCTTGGATTCAGGAATTTATCTATAACTTAAGTGATACAATCAAAGCTTTTTCGATTCTTTTAGTTACTGATTTATGGATCGGATTTCACTCGACCCATGGTTGGGAACTAATGATTGGTTCGATCTACAATGATTTTGGATTGGCTCAGAATGATCAGATTATATCTGGTCTTGTTTCCACTTTTCCAGTGATTCTAGATACAATTGTGAAATATTGGATCTTCCATTTTTTAAATCGTGTATCTCCTTCGCTTGTAGTAATTTATCATTCAATGAATGAATAATTCATTAGATCTTTTGATATCAATCAAATCAGAATCTTTCTTCATGTATAAAGAAATCATTTTTCATCTTACTTATTCTTTATACTTCTACCTTTTGAATTCAAGGTATTCATACTATATTTCACCAGTACAATTATTTCAATACAATGGCAAACTTGTGGATAGGGAATTCTACTAGCTACCTATCGAATTTATTGTAGAAATTCCGGGGATCAATGATTGGACCATGCAAAATAGAAATACTTTTTCTTGGGTAAAAGAACAGATGACTCGATCCTTTTATGTATCGATCATGATATATGTAATAACTCGAGCATCTATTTCAAATGCATATCCCATTTTTGCGCAGCAGGGTTATGAAAATCCACGAGAAGCAACTGGGCGAATTGTATGTGCCAATTGCCATTTAGCTAATAAACCCGTGGATATTGAAGTTCCGCAAGCTGTGCTTCCTGATACTGTATTTGAAGCAGTTGTTCGAATTCCTTATGATATGCAACTGAAACAAGTTCTTGCTAATGGTAAAAAAGGAGCTTTAAATGTAGGAGCTGTTCTTATTTTACCCGAGGGATTCGAATTAGCCCCCTCCGATCGTATTTCTCCCGAAATGAAAGAAAAGATGGGCAATCTTTCTTTTCAGTGTTATCGTCCTAATAAAAGAAATATTCTTGTGATAGGTCCTGTTCCCGGTAAGAAATATAGTGAAATCGTCTTTCCTATTCTTTCCCCCGACCCTGCTACGAAAAAAGACGTTCACTTCTTAAAATATCCCATATATGTAGGTGGGAACAGGGGAAGGGGTCAGATTTATCCTGATGGTAGCAAAAGTAATAATACAGTTTATAATGCTACATCTGCTGGTATAGTAAGCAGAATAGCACGTAAAGAAAAGGGGGGATATGAAATAACCATAGTTGATGCATCAGAAGGACGTCAAGTGGTTGATATTATACCTCCAGGACCAGAACTTCTTGTTTCAGAAGGTGAATCCATCAAACTTGATCAACCATTAACAAGTAATCCAAATGTAGGAGGTTTTGGTCAGGGAGATGCAGAAATAGTGCTGCAAGATCCATTACGAGTCCAAGGCCTTCTGTTCTTCTTGGCATCTGTGATTTTGGCACAAATCTTTTTGGTTCTGAAAAAGAAACAATTTGAAAAGGTTCAGTTGTACGAAATGAATTTCTAGATCTAGAGATTCCTTAAAATAAAGTTGGTAAAAGTGCCAAATTCTTGTTGATCAGTAGAATGATATATGATTCAAAAAATTCTATAAGTCTTTTCTTTGTTTTTTTTTTTTTTATTCTTTTTTATTTTGTG